TAATGAGGTGCCTGAATAAAGGGTTATTTTGATAGAATAAATCATGTAAATTTTTACCCTCATTAATAACTAAATTAATAATTTTACCCCAAATTATTAATTTATCTAAATTATACTGAATTAAAATTTAGTGTAATTAACTTTTTTTAGTATAAATATTAATAATCTAATATAAAAAAAAAATATAATTTTACATTTAATAGAATCAAACTATTTCCTTAAGTATCAAAAACTTTTGTACATCATATACTAAAATGTAATTAATTTATAAATATTAAAAAGATAAGCTAATTAAGCTTTTAGGTTCATACCCCAAATATAAAGGTTATAACCCTTTTCTTTTTAATTTTTAATATTTATAAATTAATTTTTACTATAACTTTATTTTCAGGTACATTAATTTCTATTTCATCTCATTCTTGATTAGGAACTTGAATAGGATTAGAAATTAATCTATTATCTTTTATTCCTATTTTAACAAAAAAAAATAATCCTTATAGATCAGAATCTTCAATTAAATATTTTTTAGTTCAAGCTTTAGCTTCAACAATTTTTTTATTTTCAATTTTAATCAATATAATAAAAACAAATTTAATTAGAGATATAATTAACATAAATTATTCAATTATAATTATTATTAATTCAGCTTTATTAACAAAAATAGGTGCAGCCCCATTTCATTTTTGATTCCCAGAAATTATTGAAGGAATAGAATGAATTAATAGATTAATTTTAATAACTTGACAAAAAATTGCTCCAATAATAATTCTAAGATATACTCTTAAATATTCAAATTTTATTTTTTTTATTATTATTATTTCATCAATTATTGGGAGTATTGGAGGATTAAATCAAATTAGATTACGAAAAATATTAGCTTATTCTAGAATTAACCATATTAGATGAATATTAAGAACTTTTTTAAATAATGAAATATTATGAATTATATATTTTATTATTTATAGATTAATTTCAATTACATTAACATTAATATTTAATAATTTTAACATTTATTATTTAAAACAAATATTTTTAATAATAATGAAAAATAAAATTATTAAATTTATATTAATATTGAATATATTATCATTAGGAGGATTACCTCCTTTTTTAGGATTTTTACCTAAATGATTAATTATTCAAGAATTAAGTAAATCTAATATATTTATTTTAGTAATTATAATTTTAATATCATTAATTACATTATTTTTTTATTTACGAATTGCATATTCAAGAATTATACTTAATCATAATGAAATTAATTATAATATAATTTTAAATATAAATGTTAATATAAATTTAATATTTATATTTTTAACATTTATTTCAATTACAGGATTAATTCTTTATACAATTTTTTTTAATTTTTATTAAGGATTTAAGTTAAAAAAACTAACAACCTTCAAAGTTGTAAATAAAGGCAATTCTTTAAGCCTTAAGTATTAAGAAATTTTCTATCTTTAAATTTGCAATTTAATATTTTTATTAAACTATAATACTGTTGGTAAAAGAAAAAATTTTTCATAAATAAATTTACAGTTTATCGCCTATAATTCAGCCATTTTACCGCAAAAATGATTATTCTCAACAAACCATAAGGATATTGGAACATTATATTTTATTTTTGGAGCTTGAGCAGGAATAGTTGGAACATCTTTAAGTATATTAATTCGAGCCGAATTAGGAAATCCAGGCTCTTTAATTGGAGATGATCAAATTTATAATGTAATTGTAACAGCTCATGCATTTATTATAATTTTTTTTATAGTAATACCTATTATAATTGGGGGGTTTGGAAATTGATTAGTTCCTTTAATACTTGGAGCCCCTGATATAGCATTCCCACGAATAAATAATATAAGTTTTTGACTTCTTCCTCCTTCTTTAAGTCTTCTTTTAATAAGAAGAATAGTTGAAAATGGAGCAGGGACTGGATGAACTGTTTATCCCCCATTATCAGCAGGTATTGCTCATGGTGGTGCATCTGTTGATTTAGCAATTTTTAGTCTTCATTTAGCTGGAGTATCATCAATTTTAGGAGCAGTAAATTTTATTACTACAATTATTAATATACGATCAGTAGGAATAACATTTGATCGAATACCATTATTTGTTTGATCAGTAGGAATTACAGCTCTTTTATTACTTTTATCTTTACCTGTATTAGCCGGAGCTATTACAATATTATTAACTGATCGAAACTTAAATACATCATTTTTTGATCCAGCAGGTGGGGGAGATCCAATTCTTTATCAACATCTATTTTGATTTTTTGGACATCCAGAAGTTTATATTTTAATTTTACCAGGATTTGGAATAATTTCTCATATTATTAGTCAAGAAAGTGGAAAAAAGGAAACTTTCGGATCATTAGGAATAATTTATGCTATATTAGCTATTGGATTACTTGGATTTGTAGTATGAGCTCATCATATATTTACTGTAGGAATGGATGTTGATACACGAGCTTATTTCACTTCTGCTACAATAATTATTGCTGTACCTACAGGGATTAAAATTTTCTCTTGATTAGCTACTCTACATGGTTCTCAAATTTCTTATAGACCTTCATTATTATGAGCTTTAGGATTTGTATTTTTATTTACTGTAGGGGGATTAACTGGAGTTGTTCTTGCTAACTCATCTATTGATATTATTCTTCATGATACATATTATGTTGTTGCCCATTTTCATTATGTATTATCAATAGGAGCAGTATTTGCTATTTTAGCCGGATTTATTCAATGATTCCCATTGTTTACTGGTTTAACCCTTAATTCAAATATTTTAAAACTTCAATTTGCTGTAATATTTATTGGAGTTAATATTACATTTTTCCCTCAACATTTCCTAGGATTAAGAGGAATACCTCGACGATATTCTGATTATCCTGATGCATATACATCATGAAATGTATTATCTTCAATTGGATCAACTATTTCATTTATTGGGGTATTAATTTTAATTTATATTATTTGAGAAGCTTTTATTTCTCAACGACCAGTAATTTTTGCTAATCAAATATCAACTTCTATTGAATGATTCCAAAATTTCCCTCCCGCTGAACACAGCTATTCTGAATTACCAATACTATCTAATTTCTAATATGGCAGATTAGTGCAATGAATTTAAGCTTCATATATAAAGTATTTTACTTTTATTAGAAAATGGCAACATGATCGAGCCTAAATCTTCAAGACGGAGCTTCTCCATTAATAGAACAACTTTCATTCTTTCATGATCATACTTTAATAATTTTAACTATAATTACAATTTTAGTTGGTTATTTAATATTTTCTTTATTTTTTAATAAATATATTAATCGTTACCTTCTAGAAGGTCAAACAATTGAAGTAATTTGAACAATTTTACCAGCAATTATTCTTGTTTTTATTGCTCTACCTTCATTACGATTATTATATTTACTTGATGAAATTAGTAACCCGTGATTAACTTTAAAATCTATTGGTCATCAATGATATTGAAGTTATGAATATTCAGATTTCAAAAAATTAGAATTTGATTCATATATAATTCCTACTAACGAATTAAATACAGATGGGTTTCGTTTATTAGATGTAGATAATCGTATTGTTTTACCTTTTAATTCTCAAATTCGTATTATTGTTTCTGCAATAGATGTAATTCATTCATGAACAATTCCAGCTTTAGGAGTAAAAATTGATGCAACTCCTGGTCGTTTAAATCAAACTAATTTTTTTATAAATCGACCTGGATTATTTTATGGTCAATGTTCTGAAATTTGTGGAGCCAATCATAGTTTTATACCAATTGTAGTAGAAAGAGTTCCCACTCAAGTTTTTATTAACTGAATTACTAAAATAAGTGAGGCTTCATTAGATGGCTGAAAGTAAGTATTGGTCTCTTAAACCAAATAATAGTAAATTAACGATTACTTCTAATGAAAAGAATTAGTTAAATTATAACATTAGAATGTCAAACTAAAATTATTAAATATATTAATATTCTTTGATTCCACAAATAGCCCCTATAAATTGATTATTTTTATATATTTTATTTTCATTTATTTTTATTTTATTTAATTTTATAAATTATTATTTATTTTTAATTAAAAGACAAAATTCTACTTCAAAAAAAATTTTTAATAAAATTTTAAACTGAAAATGATAACAAATCTTTTTTCTACTTTTGACCCTTCTACTAATATTATAAACTTATCATTAAACTGAATAAGAACTTTTTTAGGTCTATTATTAATTCCTATAACTTATTGATTTATTCCAACTCGATTTAATATAATTTGAGTAACAATTATTATCACTCTTCACAAAGAATTTAAAACTCTTTTAGGTTCATTTAATCATAAGGGAAGAACATTTATTTTTATTTCATTATTTTCATTAATTTTATTTAATAATTTTATAGGATTATTTCCATATATTTATACAAGCTCAAGACATATATCTATAACTTTAAGTTTAGCTTTACCTTTATGATTAAGATTTATAATCTTTGGGTGAATTAATAATACACAACATATATTTGCTCATTTAGTTCCTCAAGGAACTCCACCAGTTTTAATACCTTTTATAGTATGTATTGAAACTATTAGAAATATTATTCGACCGGGAACTCTAGCAGTACGATTAGCTGCAAATATAATTGCTGGACATTTACTTCTAACTTTATTAGGGAATACAGGACCAATAATAAATTCTATAATACTAAATCTACTTATTATTACTCAATTATTATTATTAACTCTTGAATTTGCTGTTTCAATTATTCAATCTTATGTATTTGCAATTCTAAGAACTCTTTATTCTAGAGAAGTAATTTAATGTCAACACATTCTAACCACCCATTTCATTTAGTTGATTATAGACCATGACCATTAACTGGAGCTATTGGAGCAATAATTACAGTTTCAGGATTAGTTAAATGATTTCATCAATTTAATTTAAATTTATTTATAATTGGAACATTAATTACTATTCTTACTATAATCCAATGATGACGAGATGTAACACGTGAAGGAACTTTTCAAGGATTACATACTTATAATGTTACTATAGGATTACGATGAGGAATAATTCTTTTTATTACTTCTGAAGTATTTTTTTTTATTTCATTTTTTTGAAGTTTTTTCCATAGTAGTTTATCCCCAACAATTGAACTTGGAGCAACATGACCACCAGTTGGAATTGTACCTTTTAATCCTTTACAAATTCCTCTTTTAAATACATTAATTCTATTAACTTCTGGAGTAACTGTAACATGAGCTCATCATAGACTTATAGAAAATAATTATAATCAAGCTCTACAAGGATTATTTTTTACTGTAGTATTAGGAATTTATTTTACTATTTTACAAGCATTTGAATATATTGAATCTCCTTTTACTATTGCTGATACAGTTTATGGTTCAACATTTTTTATAGCAACTGGATTTCATGGAATTCATGTAATTATTGGAACAACATTTCTTTTAATTTGTTTAATTCGACACTACAAAAATCATTTTTCTTCAATTCACCATTTTGGATTTGAAGCAGCAGCATGATATTGACATTTTGTTGATGTAGTTTGATTATTCTTATATATTTCTATCTACTGATGAGGTAGTTAATTAATATTTGTATAGTATATAAAGTATATTTGACTTCCAATCAAATGGACTAATTCTTTTTAGTACAAATAATTTTTTTAACTTATAGAATTAGAATAATTATTTTAATAATTTCTCTTTTAGTAATGATAATTGCAAGATTAATTTCTAAAAAAACATTCATAGATCGAGAAAAAAATTCTCCTTTTGAATGTGGATTTGATCCAAAAAATTCAGCTCGTTTACCTTTTAGATTACAATTTTTTTTAATTGCAGTTATTTTCTTAATTTTTGATATTGAAATTGCTCTTTTATTACCCATAATTATAATTATAAAAATTTCTAATTTAACTTCACTTTTAGTAACAAGATTTATTTTTTTATTAATTTTACTTTTAGGTCTCTATCATGAATGAAACCAAGGAGCTTTAAATTGAAAATCATGGGATTATAGTTAATTATAACATTTAGTTTGCATCTAAAAAGTATTGAATTATTCAATTTATCTCAAAATAAGAAGTAAAATTTTACATTTAGTTTCGACCTAAAAATTTGGTATATTATACCCTTATTTATTAATTGAAGCCAAATTAGAGGCATATCACTGTTAATGATATCATTGAATTTACTATTCCAATTAAAGAAATATGATGTTCAAGATAAAGCTGCTAACTTTTTTCTTTAGCGGTTAAATTCCGTTTATATTTCTATTTATATAGTTTAATTAAAACCTTACATTTTCAATGTAAAAATAAAAATTTATTTTTTTATAAATATTCAAAGATTAAATTAATCTCCCTAATATCTTCAATATTATGCTCTAATATAAGCTATTTGAATAAATTAATACTAATATTAATATAATTATTAATCATAAAACTAATAATAAAAAATAAATCTTTAAATTATTATTCTGAATAAATTGAAAAATTATTGAATTTTTTTTTAAATTTATATAAATTCCTTGACCCCCAAAATATTCATTTCAACCTTGATCAAAATTTTTATATAAATTATATCTTATTATTAAAGGAAAATAATTTACAAAAAAAGTTGAAATATTAGGTAAAAATCACATAAATCCAAAAAAATATCTATACTTATAAAAATTTAAAGATTGAGATATTCAACCTAAAGAAAATTTTGAAATTTCATATCCTAATCAACCACCAATAAAACTTACAATTAAAGCTATTAATTTCATTCTTATAGATAAACAAATTATAACTGGAGTAGGAAAAATTAATCATCTTAATATTCTACCACTAAATACTACTATTATTAATATTACTATTATTCCCTTTAATATAATTCAACCCTCATCATTTAATGAATGAAAACTATAAAAATTAAAATCCCCCGTAATTGAATAATAACATAAGCGAAATGAATAACATACAGTTAATCCAGTAGATAAAAAAAATAATATATATATTAATATATTAATATTTCTTATTGAAACAATTTCTAAAATTAAATCCTTTGAATAAAAACCTGCTAAAAAAGGTATTCCACATAAAGCTAAATTTGAAATATTTATACAAGCACATGTTAAAGGTATATGAATTATTAAATTTCCTATATAACGAATATCTTGAGTATCCTTTAAATTATGAATTACACAACCTGCACATATAAATAATAAAGCCTTAAATATAGCATGAGTTAATAGATGAAAAAAAGCTAACTTAGATTCACCTAAAGCTAAAATTCTTATTATTAAACCTAATTGACTTAAAGTAGATAAAGCAATAATTTTTTTTAAATCAAATTCAAAATTAGCCCCTAACCCAGCTATAAATATAGTTAATACCCCAATAAATAATAAATATAAACTTAAATTTTCATTTAAAATTAAATTAAATCGAATTAATAAATATACCCCTGCTGTAACTAAAGTTGAAGAATGAACTAAAGCTGATACTGGAGTAGGGGCAGCTATTGCAGCTGGAAGTCAAGAAGAAAAAGGAATTTGAGCACTTTTAGTTATAGCAGCTAATATTACTAATAATCCAATATATTGCATATATTCATCTTCCTTTATAAAATCTAAATAATAAACATAATTTCATCTTCCATAATTTAATATTCAAGTAATAGCAATTAATAATATTACATCTCCAATTCGATTTATTAATGCTGTTACTATACCAGCATTATAAGATTTTACATTTTGATAATAAATAACTAAACAATAAGACACTAATCCTAATCCATCCCACCCTAATAAAATTCTAATTAAATTTGGACTAATAATTAATAATATTATTGAAAATACAAATATTAAAACTAATATAATAAAACGATTAATATTTAAATCACCATGTATATATTCATTTCTATAAAAAATTACTATAGAAGAAATAAATAAAACAAAACTTATAAATAATAATGATATTCAATCTAATAAAATTCTTATAACAATAGAATTACTTTGTAAACTTAAAATTTCTCATTCAATAATTATAGTATAATCTATAATTAAAAACTTTAATCCAAATATAAATCTAGTTAAACTTAATAAAAACAAACATACAAAACTAATAATACAAATTGAAATAAATATAATAATTTAAGGTAAGAAACTTACATATTTGATACCACAAATCAAAATTTTATAATTAAATTACTTAAATAAATTCATAATATAAAAAAACTTCTTTTAATAATTAATAAATTTAAAGGAAATCAATGTAAAAATAATAATAAATATTCTCGAATAAATCCTATATAACAAGAATACTTCCCAGAAAAAATTTTTCCATGTTGTCTATAAGAATATAAATATAAAGTATAAGCTGCACTAAAAAAAGATAATAATATTAAAAAAAATATTGAATATCACGATCATGATATTAATCTATTTAATAAACTAATTTCACCTAATAAATTTAATGAGGGTGGGGCAGCTATATTTGATGATCTTAATAAAAATCATCATAAAGTTATTCTTGGTATTAAATTAATTAATCCCTTATTTATAAATATTCTTCGTCTATTTATTCGTTCATAAGCAATATTTGCTAAACAAAATAATCCTGAAGAACATAATCCATGAGCAACTATTATTGCATATGAACCACAAAATCCTCAATAATTTAAAGTTATAATTCCACCTAATACTATTCCTATATGAGCTACAGAAGAATAAGCAATTAATAATTTTAAATCAGTTTGTCGTAAACATATTAAACTTACTAAAAACCCCCCCACTAATCTAATTCTAATAAATAAAGGAGATCATAATTTTCCTATATAAATAAATAAATTTATTACTCGTAACAACCCATATCCACCTAATTTTAATAAAATACCAGCTAAAATTATTGAACCTGAGACAGGAGCTTCAACATGAGCCTTAGGTAATCATAAATGTACTATATATATAGGTATTTTTACTAAAAAAGCAAAAATTATACATAAATACATATATACATTAAATAAATAATAATCATTAAAAAAAAAATAATTTAAAGTTATATAATTATTATAATAATAAAAAATCCCAATTATTATAGGTAATGAAGCAAATAAAGTATAAAATAATAAATAAATACCAGCCTGTAAACGTTCAGGTTGATAACCTCAACCTAAAATTAAAAATAATGTAGGAATTAATCTTCTTTCAAAAAATAAATAAAATAAAAATAAATTTATAGATCTAAATGTACAATATAAAAATACTATTAATATTAATAATATAAAAAGAAATAAAGAATCATAATTTTTCAATTTAAAAATTGAATTTCTTGCTATAATTATTAATGAACAAATTCAAAAACTTAATAAAATTAAACCAAAAGATAATAAATCTGAACCTATAAAATATCTAATATTTATTCATAAATAATTAAATCTACCAATAAATATAAATATAAATCTTATAAATAAAAATAATAACTGAACTAATCAAAATCTATTTTTATAAAAACATAATGGGATCATAAAAATTATTATAAAAAATATTTTTAACATATATTTATTGAAAAAAAATAATCATTTCCATGAGTTCGAATCAAAGAAACTAAAATAGATAAACCTAAAACTCTTTCACAAACACAAAATACTAAAAATATTATACTAAAATAAAATTCATAATTATACATTGATAAATAAACATATATCAATATATATAATGATAAAATAATAAATTCTATTCTTAATAATATTAACAATAAATGCTTTCGTTTAGAAGAAAATACTATTAATCCTGAAAAATATATAAAAATAAATAAAATAATATTAAATAAATATATAATTAGTTTTAATAATTTAAAATAAAATATTGGTCTTGTAAACCAAAAATAAGAATTATTCTTTTAAAACTTCAGAGAAAAAATATTCATTCTATCATTAATCTCCAAAATTAATATTTTAATTAAACTATTCTCTGTTAATTTATTTTTTATTGTTAACTTTTAACTTAATAATAACTCTAACCTTTTTATTTTTAAATCATCCTATATCTATAGGATTAATTTTAATATTACAAACTATTATTATTTCCTTGATCACAGGATTATTCTCTTATACATTTTGATTTTCTTATATTCTATTTTTAGTTATAATTGGAGGAATATTAATTTTATTTATTTATATAACTAGATTAGCATCTAATGAAATATTTAATTTTTCTAAAAAAATTTTATTTTTTAATGTTAATTTATTATTATTATTTACATTAATTTATATATTTATAGATCATATACCAATTAATATTCTATTTAAAAATTCTAATTTAATAGATTGATCTAATAATATTATAATATTAAAAAATGAAAATTTATATTCATTAAATAATATTTATAATAATCCAAATTTTTATATTACTATTATATTAATTAATTATTTATTTTTAACACTAATAGCCGTAGTAAAAATTACTAATATAAATTATGGACCATTACGACAAAAATTCTAATGAATAAACCTATACGAATAACTCATCCATTATTTAAAATTGTAAATGGTGCATTAATTGATTTACCTACACCTTCAAATATTTCCCTATGATGAAATTTTGGATCATTATTAGGTCTTTGTTTAATAATTCAAATTATTACAGGAATTTTTTTAGCTATACATTATACTGCTAATATTGAACTAGCTTTTTATAGAGTAAATCATATTTGTCGTGATGTTAATTACGGATGACTTATACGTACTCTTCATGCTAACGGAGCATCATTTTTCTTTATTTGTATTTATCTCCATATTGGTCGAGGAATATATTATGGATCATATAAATTAATACATACATGAATAGTAGGAGTAATTATTTTATTCTTAGTAATAGGAACTGCTTTTATAGGATATGTATTACCATGAGGACAAATATCTTTTTGAGGAGCAACTGTAATTACTAATTTATTATCAGCCATTCCTTATTTAGGTACTATATTAGTCCAATGAGTCTGAGGAGGATTTGCTGTTGATAATGCTACATTAACACGATTTTTTACTATTCACTTTTTATTACCTTTTATTATTGCGGCTATAGTAATAATTCATTTATTATTTCTTCATCAAACTGGATCAAATAATCCTTTAGGAACTAATAGTAATATAGATAAAATTCCTTTTCACCCATACTTTAGATTCAAGGATATTATAGGATTTATTATACTATTAATAACTTTAACTTTATTAACACTTTTAAATCCTTATTTATTAGGAGATCCTGATAATTTTACTCCCGCCAATCCACTAGTTACCCCAGTTCATATTCAACCAGAATGATATTTTTTATTTGCCTATGCAATTCTTCGTTCTATTCCTAATAAACTAGGGGGAGTAATTGCTTTAGTTGCATCTATTTTAATTTTAATAATTCTTCCATTTACTAATAAAAGTAATTTTCAAAGATTAAAATTTTACCCTATTAATCAAATTTTATTTTGAATTTTTGCTATAATTGTTGTTTTATTAACATGAATTGGAATACGAGCAGTTGAAGATCCTTATATTTTAACTGGTCAAATTTTAACAATTTTATATTTTTCCTACTTTATTATTAATCCATTAATATTTAAATTATGAGATAATCTCCTTTACTAGTTAATGAACTTGTAAAAGTATATGTTTTGAAAGCATAATAAAGGGTAATCATTCCCTATTAACTTTACTAAAAAAAATTCACTATATTAATAAAGAAAAATAAAAAATTTTTAAACCTAAATATAAAAACAAATAATTTAATGAAATAGGTAAAAATCTTTTTCAAGCTAAATATATTAATTTATCATATCGATAACGAGGTAATGTTCCACGAGCTCAAATAAATACAAAAGATAAAAATACTAATTTTAAATAAAATGTAAATCTTATTAAATCTCTACCTAAAAATAAAACACAAAATAATATTCTTATAAACAAAATTCTTGAATATTCAGATAAAAAAATTAATGCAAACCCCCCTCTTCTATATTCTACATTAAATCCAGAAACTAATTCTGACTCACCTTCAGCAAAATCAAAGGGAGTTCGATTTGTTTCTGCTAAACTTGAAACAAATCATACAAATGCTAAAGGTATAGATAAAAAAAATAATCATATGTACTTCTGATATCTATAAAAATCAATTAAACTAAATCTTCCAATTAATACTATAAAAGATATAAAAATTAAAGCTAAACTAACTTCATAAGAAATAGTTTGTGCTACAGCACGTAATCCCCCTAATAATGAATATGAAGAATTTGAAGATCAACCCGCAATTATTACAGTATATACTCCTAATCTAGTAATACATAAAAAAAATAATATTCCTAAATTAAATATTATTAAACCAATTAAAAAAGGTATAATTATTCACATTATTAAAGATAAAAATAATCTTATAATTGGAGAATAATAATATATTAAATAATTAGAAACTAAAGGAAATGTTTGTTCCTTTGTAAATAATTTAATAGCATCTCTAAATGGTTGAGGAATACCTATAAATCCAACTTTATTAGGACCCTTTCGAATTTGAATATAACCTAAAACTTTACGTTCTAATAAAGTTAAAAATGCAACTCCTACTAAAACACAAATAATTAAAATAATTATTCTAACTAAACTAAAAATTAAATCTAAAAAAAACAATATTACTTGTAATATAATTACATAAATGAATTCTAAATTCATCACACTATTCTGCCAAAGTAATAATAATATTCAAAAATTAAAATAAAATTTTATTAAATATTTGGTCCTTTCGTACTAAAATATTTTATTTAAATAAAGATAGAAACCGACCTGGCTTACGCCGGTCTGAACTCAGATCATGTAAAAATTCAATGGTCGAACAGACCAAAATCTTAAACTTCTGCACCTAAGATAATTTTTAATCCAACATCGAGGTCGCAAACTTTTTTATCGATATGAACTCTCTAAAAAAATTACGCTGTTATCCCTAAGGTAACTTAATCTTTTAATCAAAAATATTGGATCATTTATTCATAAATCAATGTATATTAAAAAAAGAATTTTTTTAATCTTTTTATTACCCCAATAAAATTTAAAAAAATATAATTAATAAAAAATTCTAAATTAAAATTATATAAATCTAAATAAAGATCTATAGGGTCTTCTCGTCTTTTATAAAAATTTAAGCTTTTTAACTTAAAAATTAAATTCTATTATAAATTAAATAGAGACAGATTTTACTTTGTCCAACCATTCATACAAGCTTTTAATTAAAAAACTAATGATTATGCTACCTTTGCACAGTCAAATTACTGCGGCCATTTAAATAATTTCAGTGGGCAGGCTAGACCTCAAATTAAATTCAAGAGGACATGTTTTTGTTAAACAGGCAAGTAAAATTTTTGCCGAATTCCTTTAAATAATCTTACTTTAATAATTATTTAAACATTCTAATATACTAATTTTATCATTATATCTAATTTTTTAAAATTAAAAATTATTTATTTATAAAAAACCTAAAATTATTTCAAATAATATTTTTAATTAAATTAATTATAACAAACTATAAATGATAGATATTTCTAAACTTACATTTTTAAAATTTATTTTATAATTTATAGAATTTTAATTAAAAGCTAATCCCTTTAATTATTATTAATAAAATTTATTAAATTAAATAAATAAAATAATAAAATTAAATTAATTGAATTAAATCCATTTCTAAATAAACCAGATATATTTAAGAACGAATAACATTTCATTACTAATATATAATTTTAAATATTTTTTTCACAATAAAAAAAATTATATATTCTCTCTCTTAAATTCGGGAAAATTAAAATTTATAATATTTATTTAATAAACCCTGATACACAAGGTACATAAAATTAATATTACTTTTTATTAATAATTATTTATTTCATATTTCTTTTACAATACTAATTAACTATAATTAAATTAATTTTTTCATTAAACACTACTTAAACTTTAAATAAATAAAATTATTTTTATTAAATTAAATAAAAATTATAATATTAATAATAATTTCTTTTCAAATTAAATCGATTTGCACGACATCTTTTTAGTGTAAATAAAATGCTTATCTAATCAAGCTCTAATTTGTCATTCTAGATACACTTTCCAGTACATCTACTATGTTACGACTTATCTTATTTTAAAATAAGAGCGACGGGCGATATGTACATATTTTAGAGCTAAAATCATAAAATTTAAATAAATTTTATTACTATCAAATCCTCCTTCAAAATAAAATTTAATCTATTTATCCGTATAAATAAATTTATTGTAACCCATTTCTTCTTAATTATAAACTGCACCTTGATCTGATATATTTTTTAATTTAAAATCTTAAAAATTTATATTCTTATAAAATCATTTATAAACGACGATATACAAATTATTAAGTCAAGTAAAGTTAATCGTGGACTATCAATTACAGAACAGGTTCCTCTGAAAAGACTAAAATACCGCCAAATTCTTTAAATTTAAAGAACATAACTATTACTACTTTAGTATATTTTTTTACATTTAAAATAATAGGGTATCTAATCCTAGTTTAAAAATAAATTTCGTAATAACAAAAATTTATTTAAAATATAATTTTATATTTAAAATTTCACCTTATAAATATAAATTTCTACTTTAATTAATTCATTTAATTACTTACTAATAATATTTATTTGCATTTTTTGTATAACCGCAACTGCTGGCACAAAATTTGTCAATACTAAAATTTATTTATAATTCTTAATTTCTTAAATTATTAAAACTTCATACTGCGAATAAATATATAAATATAATTATTAAAATTATATTTTAATTCTCGTAAAATCTTACATGTAAAAAAAAAATTAAATAAATAATGAAGCTAGAATTAAACTTTATATAATAAATTATAAAAAAGCAAATAAATAAAAATTTTCATTTAATTAATTAAATTAAAATAATTTTATTATTTTATTACTAAAATTTTTTAACTAAATAAAAAATATATTAAAAATTTTTAATTTTAAAAAATATTTCCCCCTTATCAATATTATAAATTAATTTGATAATAACCCCTTATATAAACTAATTTATAATATAATTAAAATTTACTAAATAAAAAATTATAATTAATTTTTTACTTATTTATTAATAATCTTTATATAATAATAAATAAAATAATTATTTAAGTTTATATTATTATATTTTATAATTTATATAATTATTTTTAATAAAATAAAAATTTAATATATTAAATTATATCTCAAAATTATAGTTTTTTTTTTTTTTTTTTTTTTTTTTTTTTTTTTTTTCATATAATTATTTATTAATTATTAAATGATATATATTCAATATACATTTAATAAATAAATAAAAATAATATAGCTATTAATCATAAATTATATAATTATAATAATTATTATTTTAGTTATGATATTATAATTAAAAAAATATATATTAATATATATATATATTTAATAATTAATATAAATATATAATAATAATTATTTATTTATATATATATATATTCTATTTTTAGTAAATATTTATTTATTAATAAATATTTAAAGAACTCAATCATGATTTATGTATAATTAAATTACTTAATAATTCAGAAATTTTACGTTTTTGCAAATTAATTAAAATTTAATATATGAATATCCTTAATTTCTTTCAGGTTCAGCATTTAACAATCTATCGGTATATTAATTATTAATAAATCAAGGATATATTATGAAACTATTTTTAATAATTGTATAACCAAATAATTATATATAAATATTTAATTATTAAAAATAGATTAATATATATTGATAATTATTAATTATTGTTTAATATTTATTTATATTAAATAAGATATTATATATATATATATATTTAAAGTTATGTATTATGTAAATTTTTAATGAGTGCAAAATTACGGGTTTTTCGGGTAAAAAACCTGAAAAACCCCCCCTATTTTTTAAATTTTCGTGTAATTTCGGCAAAATTTGGGCAATAAAACCCCAAAAATCGAAAAAAAAAAATTAATTTTTTTATACATTAAAATTAAATTGAATTTTTTTTTTAAAAAAAAAAAGGAAAAATAATAGTAAATAATTTTACTAATTTAAATTATTTTAATTAATTATTACTATAATTAAAATTAAATATACTATTTTTATTTATTTAAAATAAAGATTTATAT